ATAAAACTTTTTTTGTAAAAAAGATTTAATAAACATAGTAGTTTGCACCTTTAAGATGAAAATTATTGGCTTATTTTATTTATTTTAAATATTTAAATTTTTAAATAAAGTATTGGTAGTTTATTATTATTATTTTTATTAGTTAAATGTTGGTATTCGAATTAAAAGTGTTTTTAGGTTATAGTTGTTATTCTTAATGAGATTATTCAGATTAAATTTAGAAAGTTATTTTCAACAAAAATTAATTTTAAATATTTTTGAATTATTGTGTATACAATTTAACAAAAAGTAGCTTAGGGTTTTATTTCATAGAATTTGATTTTTATATTTTTTTTCATTTTTAAAAATATAAAAAAAAATTTTTTATGGGGGATGTTATAGTTGTAAGAAAGTGAAAAAATTTTTTTATTTTTTAAAAATAAAAAAAAAATGACTTTTGTACAAATATTAATTAACATATTAAAATGTTTCGTTTATTAAAAAAAAAAGTGTAAAAATCTTGCTATCTACCCTCTTACATATATAAAATGAATATTTAAATACTAAGATATTAATATTAAATTAAAATTTATTTATAAAAGTGATATTACTATTAGTAAATTAGTGTTATAATAATTTATAATTTTATATATGGTATATAATAATCTATCTTTTAGATTTTTTAAAATATGAATGCTTAAGTTAAATATTAATTCCTATTTAACATAACTATATACATATATATATATATATAGTTAAAAACATATAACTATAGTTGTGATATTTTATATTAATTAATTATATCTTAATTATTATTAGGTTATTAATATACAATAATTATATTATTATTAAGTATATAATTTTTATTGAAAAAAAAAAAACTCTACTTATTTTGTAGTTTTATTATTATTATTATTGAATAATAGTGTTTTAATATAAATTATAATTTTTGTTAAAAATTATAATTACTATGTTTACTTGTTGAATTTTTTTAGAAAAGTTTTATTTTAATTGTATAGATTATATTGGTAATTATTTTAAGTTATTTTTATGGGTTATTTTGTATTAAGGTATTTTTGAATGGTGTGTTATTTTTTAAAATTTTTAAAGCCGAGATGGGGATTTAGGTTTTTAGCACTATTTGTAAAATTTTTAAAGCCGAGATGGGGATTTAGGTTTTTAATACTATTTGTAAAATTTTTAAAGCCGAGATGGGGATTTAGGTTTTTAGCACTATTTGTAAAATTTTTAAAGCCGAGATGGGGATTTAGGTTTTTAGCACTATTTGTAAAATTTTTAAAGCCGAGATGGGGATTTAGGCTTTGAGCACTATTTTTAAAATTTTTAAAGCCGAGATGGGGATTTAGGTTTTTAGCACTATTTGTAAAATTTTTAAAGCCGAGATGGGGATTTAGGTTTTTAGCACTATTTGTAAAATTTTTAAAGCCGAGATGGGGATTTAGGCTTTGAGCACTATTTTTAAAATTTTTAAAGCCGAGATGGGGATTTAGGTTTTTAGCACTATTTGTAAAATTTTTAAAGCCGAGATGGGGATTTAGGTTTTGAGCACTATTTGTAAAATTTTTAAAGCCGAGATGGGGATTTAGGTTTTGAGCACTATTTGTAAAATTTTTAAAGCCGAGATGGGGATTTAGGCTTTGAGCACTATTTGTAAAATTTTTAAAGCCAAGATGGGGATTTAGGCTTTGAGCACTATTTGTAAAATTTTTAAAGCCGAGATGGGGATTTAGGTTTTTAGCACTATTTGTAAAATTTTTAAAGCCGAGATGGGGATTTAGGTTTTTAGCACTATTTGTAAAATTTTTAAAGCCAAGATGGGGATTTAGGTTTTGAGCACTATTTGTAAAATTTTTAAAGCCGAGATGGGGATTTAGGTTTTGAGCACTATTTTTAAAATTTTTAAAGTCGAGATGGGGATTTAGGTTTTGAGCACTATTTGTAAAATTTTTAAAGCCGAGATGGGGATTTAGGTTTTGAGCACTATTTGTAAAATTTTTAAAGCCGAGATGGGGATTTAGGTTTTTAGCACTATTTGTAAAATTTTTAAAGCCGAGATGGGGATTTAGGCTTTGAGCACTATTTTTAAAATTTTTAAAGCCGAGATGGGGATTTAGGTTTTTAGCACTATTTGTAAAATTTTTAAAGCCAGATGGGGATTTAGGTTTTGAGCACTATTTGTAAAATTTTTAAAGCCGAGATGGGGATTTAGGTTTTGAGCACTATTTTTAAAATTTTTAAAGTCGAGATGGGGATTTAGGTTTTGAGCACTATTTGTAAAATTTTTAAAGCCGAGATGGGGATTTAGGTTTTGAGCACTATTTGTAAAATTTTTAAAGCCGAGATGGGGATTTAGGTTTTTAGCACTATTTGTAAAATTTTTAAAGCCGAGATGGGGATTTAGGCTTTGAGCACTATTTTTAAAATTTTTAAAGCCGAGATGGGGATTTAGGTTTTTAGCACTATTTGTAAAATTTTTAAAGCCAAGATGGGGATTTAGGCTTTGAGCACTATTTGTATTTTGATATTAGGGGGGCATAGAATTAGTTATAGTTTAATTATAATATTTTATGCGTGGTATAATATAATTTAATGATTTTTATTGGAATAATGAAGATTGTTATTTATATTGTAAGGATGGGGATTGATTTATAATATTTATTGGGTATTTATTATAAGTTAGTTGATGAATGTAAGGGGGGATACTATCATTTACTATGTTTACATGGAGAGGTTATGAAAAAAAGTTTTATTTTAGTTTGTAAATTTTATTTGTTTTATAATTACATGTAATTATTGGGTTTAAATAGTTAGTTAGCAGTAGTTAATTTTAAAAATTTTATTATTAAGGATTTTGTTATAAATTTTAGTATCAACAAATTTTGTGCCAGCAGTTGCGGTTATACAGTTTGATGTATTAAAATTTAATTAATTTATATTAAATATTCTTCTGTAAAGTTTATTTTTTATTTTTAGGTGAAATTTTATTATTATTATTATTTGGTTGTGTTTATGAGTTTATGAAATCTTTATTAGAGACAAGGATTAGATACCCTTTTATTTTAGATGTAAATTTTTATGGTTGATTATTATTAGTTATGTTCTTAAAATTTAAAAATTTTGGCGGTATTTTAGGCTAGTTAGAGGAATCTGTTCTGTTATTGATATTCCACGATAAAATTTACTTAATTATTGTTTGTATATCATCGTTGTTAAAAATTTTGTAAAAAATAATTTTTAATTTTTTAAAAAATAAAATAATTCAGATCAAGGTGCAGTTTTATTAAGTAGAAATGGATTACATTAAAGGTATTTTAGGATTAATATAGAAGTTATATTATAAATATGGATTTAAAAGTAATATTTTTTTTTAAAAAAATATGATTATAGGCTCTAAAATATGTACATATCGCCCGTCGCTTTCATTTTTAATTTGAAATAAGTCGTAACATAGTAGGTTTACTGGAAGGTGTATCTAGAAATACAGATTAGAGCTTGATTTATAAGCATTTTATTTACACTAAAAAGATAATTTTTAATTTATTCTGAAAAGAGTTTATTATTATTGAATTATTAATTTAATTTGTCTTATTTAAATTTTTAAAATTTTATATTATTTTTTAGAAAAAATTTATTTTATAATAGTTAATTATTTTTGTGAAATAATTTTTTAATTTGTCTAAAAGAAAAATTGAATTTTTGTACCTTGTGTATCAGGGTTGATTAATTTAAAAATTTTATTTATTTAATCCCGAATTTAAGAGAGCTACATTTTTATATATATTATTGTTTCATAAATATTTAAAATAAAAATGTTGAAATGAAACGTTATTCGTTCTTAATATATATCTGGTTTTCTAAGAAATATATTTAATATAGAAATTTTTAATATATTTTTAATTTTTAAGATTATATTAAAAATTTTTAATTTATTAAGGGATAATCTTTAATAAAAATTTTTATTAATTTTTAATATAGAATTTTTATTTAAAATTAAGATTGTTTAAGGTTTTTAGTATTTTATAATTAAGAAGTTTTTTTTAATAATTTTTATGTTTTATAAATATTTTATTAGAATTTTAATTGAAATAAATTTTAATTTTGTAATTATGATTAAATTAGTAAAATTTTTTGTATAAATATTTATTATTAAAAAATTTAATATAAAGGAATTCGGCAAAATAATTCTTTCACCTGTTTATTAAAAACATGGCTTTTTGTAAAAAATTTAAGGTCTAGCCTGCCCAGTGATTATTTTAACGGCCGCAGTAATTTGACTGTGCTAAGGTAGCATAATCATTAGTTTTTTAATTTGAAACTGGAATGAAAGGTTGAATGAGAAGATGACTGTCTCTATTTAATATTTTGAATTTAATTTTTAAGTGAAAAAGCTTAAATTTTATTAAAAGACGAGAAGACCCTTTAGAGTTTTATATAAAGTTTTTATTATGTTATTTAGTATATATGTACTGTAATGATTTTATATTTAGTTGGGGTGATTGTTAAATTTAATGAACTTTAATTTTTATAAACTTTTATTATTGAATTGTTGATTCATATAAATGATTAATAGAAAAATTACCTAAGGGATAACAGCGTAATTTTTTTGGAGAGTTCTTATCGATAAAATAGATTGCGACCTCGATGTTGGATTAAAATATGTAATTAGGTGAAGAGGCTAATTAACTTGGTCTGTTCGACCATTAAAATTTTACATGATCTGAGTTTAGACCGGCGTGAGCCAGGTTGGTTTCTATCTTTAATTAAAATTTAAATTTTTAGTACGAAAGGACCAAAATTTGTTAAAAATTAATTTTTATTGAATATTAATGTTATTTTGGCAGAATAGTGCATTGGATTTAGAATCTAATTATGTAATTTTATTACAAGTAATACTTGTTTATTTTTGATTTGATTTTAAAGATTTTTTCTACTATAATTATATTTATTTTGGTTTTGGTCGGGCTAGCTTTTTTAACATTATTTGAACGTAAACTTCTAGGTTATATTCAGATTCGTAAGGGCCCTAATAAAGTTGGATTTTTTGGAATTGTGCAACCTTTTGGTGATGCTATTAAATTATTTTGTAAAGAGCAGACTTATCCACATATATCAAATTATAATCTTTACTATGTTTGCCCTATTATGAATTTATTATTAAGTTTACTTCTTTGATCTTCAATTCCTTTTTTTTCTTTTAATATTTCTTTTGATTTTTCTATTCTTTTCTTTTTATGTATTTCTAGAGTTTCTGTGTATACTATTATGTTATCTGGTTGATCTTCAAATTCTCTTTATTCTTTATTAGGTTGTTTACGTTCAGTAGCTCAAACAATTTCTTATGAGGTAAGATTAATTATTGTTTTAATAAGTTTTATATTTATAATATTAAGGCTTAATTTTATAAATTTATTTATATTTCAGTATTATGTTTGATTTTTACTTTTAATATACCCTCTTTGTTTAATTTGGTTAGTTTCAGGGTTAGCAGAAACTAATCGTACGCCTTTTGATTTTGCTGAGGGTGAATCTGAATTGGTATCTGGGTTCAATGTTGAGTATAGAAGAGGAGGCTTTGCTATAATTTTTATAGCTGAATATGGGAATATTTTATTAATAAGATTAATTTCTTGTTTATTATTTTTGGGGGGTAATTTAATAAATTTATTTTTTTATGTTTTTGTTACTATAGTGGCTTTTTTTTGAGTTTGGGTTCGGGGTACTCTTCCTCGTTTTCGTTATGATAAGTTGATGTATTTGGCTTGAAAATCTTATTTACCTGTTTCTTTAAATTATTTGTTTATATATGAAAGATTAAAATTAATATTTTTAATCTTTTAAGGTCAGTTAATAAAATTAAGTATCATTTAAGTTAATAGAGAATTATTATCTCTTTTTTATATTTTCAAAATATATACTTTTCAAGTTCATTAACTATTTGAATATTAATTTATCTCATTTTATATTTATTAGTGGGGTTATTAGGAAGTTAAGAAAGTAAATTACTGTTAAAATTTGTCCAATTAAGATATATGGATCTTCAACTGGTCGTGCACCAATTCATGTTAGTAAGTTGAATAGGGTAAATATTATTCAAAATATAAATTTTTTAATTGGGTAGAATTGTGATCCTATAAATTTATTTAATTTTAAGAATGGTATTATGTATAGAATTGCAATTGATATAACAAGGGCAATTACGCCCCCTAATTTATTAGGAATTGATCGTAAAATTGCATATGCAAATAAGAAATATCATTCTGGTTGAATATGAATTGGTGTTACTAATGGGTTGGCTGGTGTAAAATTATCAGGATCTCCTAGTAGGTATGGGTTTATTAAAGTTAGTATAGTTATTAATATTATTAGTGTTATGAATCCTAAAATATCTTTGTATGAAAAGTATGGGTGAAATGGGATTTTATCAATATTTCTATTAATTCCTGATGGATTATTAGATCCTGTTTGGTGTAAAAATAGGAGGTGAATAATTACTATTGCTAGAACAATAAATGGAAAAATGAAATGGAATGCGAAGAATCGTGTTAAAGTGGCATTATCAACTGCAAAGCCTCCTCAGATTCATTGAACAATTTGATTACCTAGGTAAGGAATAGCAGATAATAAGTTTGTAATTACAGTTGCCCCTCAAAATGATATTTGCCCTCAAGGTAGAACGTATCCAAGAAATGCTGTAGCTATTACTAGAAAAAAGATTGTTACTCCTGATATTCATGTTTCGATTAAAATAAACGAATTATAATAGATACCTCGTCCAATATGAATATATAAGCAAATAAAGAAAAATGAAGCACCATTTGCATGAAGAGTTCGGATTAGTCAACCTTGGTTTACATCTCGACAAATATGAATTACTCTGTTGAATGCTATATCAATGTTTGGACAATAATGTATTGCTAGAAAAAGCCCCGTAATGATTTGTATTATTAAACATATTCCTAGTAAAGATCCTATATTTCATAGATAAGAAATATTTGATGGTGATGGTAAATCAATTAATGAATTGTTTATGATTTTAATTAATGGGGAGGACTTTCGAATTGGTATTTTCATTATTTTTTTCGTAGTGGTCCGTTTTCTTTTTTAGTTATTTTTACAACTATAACTAAAGCTAATAATAAGTATATTATTAGCGAAATTAATATAATGTTTATTCTTGGTATATAATATTTTACATTTATAATTATTAATTGGCTATTGTTGTTAAATTGGGTAATTTCTTTGGTTTTATTAATAATTAGGTAATAATTATTATTTAATAAAAATATAATTATTATTGAAATTGGTAATATAATAAGGTTATTTTTATTAAAAAAAAATTTTTCGTTTGAGGCTACTCTTGTTATATAGATAAATAAAATTAGTATACCCCCAATTATAATTAGAAATATAATATATGAAAATCAAAATCTTGAATTTAGTATTCCGGTTGATATTGAAATTAAAATTGTTTGTATTATTAATATTGATCCTATTGATAATGGATGGTTTATTATTGGTAAAGATATTACGATTGGTACAATAAAAATTAATAGATTAATTTCAGAAAATAGTTTAAAAAAAATATTAATTTTGGAGATTAGGGATAAGAGGTTTCTTTTTTCTGAAGTTTTAAAAGTTAAAATCTTATTTTTGATTTACAAGATCAATATTTTTATTAAATTATTAAAACTTTAATGTTAATTGAGTTTAGTTTTTTAATAGTATCTTATTTGTCTGGTTTGTTGTCTTTTTTATTGAAATATAAGCATTTACTTTTGTTGTTATTAAGATTGGAGTTTATAATTGTTAGAATCTATTATGGGATTTTTTTGTATATAAGATTTATTGGTTATGAATATTATTTTGTAATAATTTATTTAATTTTAAGAGTTTCAGAAGGGGTTTTAGGGCTTAGGATTTTAGTAATAATAATTCGTAGGCATGGAAATGATTATTTGATAAGGTTTTCTTTGTTATGATAAGTATAATTTTTAGTTTAGTTTTTATGATTCCTGTATTATTTAATATATCATTTTGATGTTATCATAATTTTATTATAATATTTATATTAATTTTTATATTTAGTTTTAATTATTCTTTTATATCAAATGTTTCTTTTATTTTTGGTTTTGATTTTTTGAGTTATTTTTTGATATTACTTTCTTATTGAATTTGTATCTTAATGGTGATTGCTAGTTATAAGTTATGAAAAATTAATAATTATCCTAGTTTATATCTTATAATAAATCATTTTTTATTAATAAGTTTGTATTTAACATTTTCTTCTATAAATTTATTTTCTTTCTATTTTTTTTTTGAGATAAGTTTAATTCCAACATTTATTTTGATTATTGGATGAGGGTATCAGCCTGAACGAATTGAGGCTGGGATTTATTTATTGTTTTATACAATATTTTTTTCTTTACCAATAATGATTGGTATTTTTTATTTATATATTAGAGTAGATAGGATAATAATTTTAAACTTGCCTTGCTTTTTAAGTCCTATTTTGTATTTTTGTATAAATATAATTTTTATAGTTAAAATTCCAATGTTTTTGATTCATTTGTGGTTACCTAAGGCTCATGTTGAAGCTCCTGTTTCTGGCTCTATGATTTTGGCTGGTGTTTTACTTAAATTAGGGGGTTATGGTATAATTCGTTTAATAAAAATTTTTATACCTATTTGATTTAAAATAAATTTATATTTTATTATTATTAGTTTAGTTGGGAGTTTTTTTGTTTCGTTAATTTGTTTGCGTCAATTGGATATAAAATCTTTAATTGCATATTCTTCAGTTTCTCATATAGGGTTGGCTATAAGAGGAATTTTAACTATAAGAATTTTTGGGGTTAGGGGTTCATATATTTTAATACTGGCCCATGGCCTTTGTTCTTCCGGTTTGTTTTGCCTAGCAAATTTAAATTATGAACGTGTTTTTAGGCGTAGTCTATATTTAAATAAGGGAATAATGAATATTATACCTAATTTTTCTTTTTGATGGTTTATTTTTTGTATTATGAATATAGCTGCTCCCCCTTCAATAAATTTATTGGGTGAAATTATTTTAATCAATAGGTTAGTGGCATATAATTTATATTTAATAATTTTTTTAGGATTAGCTTCTTTTATAAGGGCTGCTTATTCTTTATATTTGTTTTCGTATATTCAACATGGATTAACATATTCTGGATCATATTCAATACATTCAGGAGGTATCCGAGAATATATATTATTATTTTTACATTTTTTTCCTTTAGTTTTTTTGATTTTAAAGAGTGATTTGTTTTTGTTGTATTCAAATAGTTTAATTTAAAATTTTAGTTTGTGGGTCTAAAGATGAATATGTTCTTTGAATTATTTGTAAATTTTATTTTTCTATATTTTTATTTATTTCTATATTCCTATTTAGTTTAAGTTCTTATTTTCTAATATTGGATTACTCTTTAATTTTAGAATATAACTTATTATGTAAAAATTCTTTATTAATAAGGATAGTCTTATTATTGGATTGAATGTCATTATTATTTATAAGGTTTGTATTATTTATTTCTTCTATAGTAATTTTTTATAGGGAAGAATATATACATAGTGATAAAAATTTGAATCGTTTTATTTTATTGGTTGTTATATTTGTATGTTCAATAATATTATTAATTATTAGCCCTAATTTAATTAGAATTTTATTGGGATGGGATGGTTTAGGGTTAGTTTCTTATTGTTTAGTAATTTATTATCAAAATGTAAAATCTTATAATGCGGGAATATTAACTGCTTTGACTAATCGTATTGGGGATGTTGCTTTACTTTTATCAATTGCTTGAATATTAAATTTTGGTAGGTGAAATTATATTTTTTATTTGGAAATCATAATCAATGATTTTTGTATACAAGTTATTTCTTTGTTTATTGTTCTTGCTGCTATTACAAAAAGTGCTCAGATTCCTTTTTCTTCTTGATTACCTGCGGCTATAGCTGCTCCAACTCCTGTATCTTCATTAGTTCATTCTTCTACTTTGGTTACTGCTGGTGTTTATTTATTAATTCGATTTTTTTATTGTTTTTCTAATAGTTTAATATATTTTATATTATTTTTTTCTATAATAACTATATTTATAGCTGGATTGGGGGCTAATTTTGAGTATGATCTTAAAAAGATTATTGCTTTGTCAACTTTAAGTCAGTTAGGTTTAATAATAAGAATTTTATTTTTGGGTTCATTTGATTTAGCATTTTTTCATTTGTTAACTCATGCTTTATTTAAAGCTTTACTTTTTATATGTGCTGGCTTGATTATTCATAATTTTAATAATATACAAGATATTCGTTTTATGGGGGGTTTAATTAATCATATACCTTTAGTAATTACTTTTATAATGATTTGTAATTTTTCTTTATGTGGACTTCCCTTTTTATCCGGGTTTTATTCTAAAGACTTAATTGTTGAAGTTATAAGAATAAGTTATTTGAATATTTTTGTATATTTTATTTTTTATATTTCAATTGGTTTAACAGTTTGTTATAGATTTCGTTTAGCTTATTATAGTCTTTATGGTTCTTATAATTTTATAAGAGTTAGATCATTAGTTGAAACTGAAAGATTTATATTGAAGGGAATATCAGGATTAATTTTTATAGTTGTTTTTATAGGTTCTCTATTAACTTGATTTATTTTTAGTAAGCCTTATTTTATTTATATATCTTTAATTATAAAATTAATGGCTTTGTTATTAATTTTAATTGGATTTTGATTAGGAAATACAATTTTTGGTATAAACTTAATATTTTATAATTATTCATCTTTTTTATTAATGAAAAGGTTCTTAGGGTCTATATGGAATATACCTTTTATTTCTACTATTTTTTTGTATAGAAATATTTTATATTCTGGAAATTTTTATACAAAATTATTTGATCAAGGTTGAATTGAATTTTTTGGAAGAAAGTATTTAGTTAATCGTTTTAAATTTTTTTCAGTTTTTTTGAATTATATATCTAAAAATAGTTTTAAAGTATATTTTTTTATTACGTTTATTTGATTCCTTTGTTTCTCATTTTTTCTTTATTTAAATAGCTTAATAAGAGTGTAGTATTGAAGATACTAAGGTGATTAATTAAATCTTTAAATATTTATTGATAAAATTATCATTTTTATAATGAAAATATAATGTTTTAGTGTTAAACTAAATAAATAGAAATATAAACGAAGTTTCATCGCTTAAGATTTAAGTTAGAAGCTTATTCTTGATTAACCTATTTCTTTAATTGGAATATGAATTCAGTTTTACCATTAACAGTGGTATACCTCTAATTTGGTTTCAATTAAGAGATAAATTGAAGTCAATTTTTTTTAATTGCAATTTAAATATTTTAAAATAAATTATTATCCCTGTATGTTAAATAAGGATTATTAAATCAATTTTTAGGTCGAAACTAAATGCAATTTTTGCTTCTTATTTATAATGTTCAATTTAGTGCTCCTTGGTTTCATTCATGATAAAGGCCTAATAATAGAATTCCGATAAAGATTAACCTAATTATTATTGTTTCTATTGGGTTAGAGATTTTTAAAATAGTAATTAGTGGTAAAAGTAGTGCAATTTCGACATCAAAAATTAAGAAAATAATAGCAATTAAAAAGAAGTGTAGGGAAAAAGGCATTCGTGAGGAATTTCAGGGGTCAAATCCGCATTCAAAGGGGGATCTTTTTTCCCGATCAATAATTCTTTTTTTCGATGTGAGATTAAGAATTAAAATTAAGACTAATATTAATATTATTAATAAGGTAAATAATAAAATAATAATTTTTATTATTTATACTAGATTTCTAGATTTTTTGATTGGAAGTCAAATATAATTTTTATATTATATAAATATCTACCTCATCAGTAGATTGAAATATATAAGAATAGTCAGACGATATCTACAAAATGTCAATATCAGGCGGCTGCTTCAAATCCAAAATGATGGTTAGATGAAAAGTGGTTAAAGTATAATCGAATTAGACATACAGTTAGAAACGTAGTTCCAATAATTACATGTAAACCATGGAATCCTGTGGCTATAAAAAATGAGGAGCCATAAACTGAATCTGCAATTGTAAATGGTGCTTCAATGTATTCATATCCTTGAAGGATTGTGAAATAAATCCCCAGGATTACTGTTATTATAAGCCTTTGTAGGGCTTGATTAAAATTATTTTCAATTAAACTATGATGCGCTCAAGTTACTGTTAAACCTGATGTTAATAAAATAATTGTATTCAGTAGTGGAATTTCTAAAGGATTGAACGGAGTAATCCCTTTGGGGGGTCAATTTATCCCAATTTCGATTCTAGGAGATAAGGATCTGTGAAAGAACCCCCAGAAAAATGAGATAAAAAAAAAAATTTCTGAAATAATAAATAGAATTATTCCTCATCGTAATCCTAAGCCTACTTTAGATGTGTGAAGTCCCTGGAAAGTTCTTTCTCGTGTAACGTCACGTCATCATTGATATATAACTATCAAGTTAATTATTAGTCCAATTATAAATAAATTTATATTAAAAAGGTGAAATCATTTTACTAGACCTGTAACTATAATTAATGTTCCAAATGCTCCTAAAATTGGTCATGGTCTAATTTCTACTAAGTGAAATGGGTGATTTTTTCAGTTTGACATTAATTAACTTCTCTTGAGTATAATGTTGCTAATACTGTAAATACATAAGATTGGATAATTGCTACTGCGGATTCTAGCAATAATAATATAATTTGGATAACGATTAATAAATTGATTATTATTAAGGATAATGAGGATCCAGTATTTCCTAGTAATGTTAATAGAAGATGCCCTGCAATTATATTTGCAGATAGACGAATTGCTAATGTACCCGGGCGAATTACATTTCTAATGGTTTCAATACATACCATAAAAGGTATTAAAATACCGGGGGTACCATTTGGTACTAAATGTGCTAACATGTGAATTGTGTTATTAATTCACCCAAAAATTATAAATCTAATTCAAAATGGAAGAGCTAAGGTGAGTGTTAATACTATGTGACTTGTAGATGTGAAGATATATGGGAATAACCCAATAAAATTATTAAAAAGAATTAGGGAAAACAATGAAATTATTATAATAGTATTTCCTTGAGATTTATGGTTAGAAATTAAGATTTTGAATTCTTTATGTAGAGTAATTATAATTTTAATTCAAAGAATTGAGGATCGTCTTGGTGTCATTCAATATAAAGATGGAATTAGGATAATTCCAATTATTGTTCTTATTCAGTTTATAGAGGTATTAAAATTTGTTGATGGGTCAAATGATGAAAATAAGTTTATTATCATTTTCAGTTTGTTGAAATAGTTAATTTTTTAAAATTTAATTTATTTGTAAAATTATTTTTTCTATAATAGTTTTGGATTATAAATAATATGAATATAATAATAAATAAAATATATAATGTTAATCAGTTTAATGGGGCTATTTGTGGAATAAAGAACTATTTTACAAATAATTTTAATTTGACAAATTAATGTTATGTTTTAACTAAATTCTTCATTAGAAGTAGATGTTAATTTACTATAAAATGGTTTAAAATTCCATTGCTTACATTCAGCCATCTAATGTTATAATGATTTTGAGATTCAGTTAATAAAGAATTTTGGGGTGATTCTTTCAATTACAATTGGTATGAATCTATGATTAGCTCCACAAATTTCTGAGCATTGTCCAAAAAATATTCCTGGTCGTCTTGTAGACAATCTAATTTGGTTTAGTCGTCCTGGAGTTCCATCAATTTTTACTCCTAATCTTGGGATTGTTCATGAATGAATAACGTCTGTTGCTGTAACTAAAATTCGAATTTGAGAATTATAAGGGATTACTAGACGATTGTCTACATCTAATAGACGAAAATTTGATAGATTTATTTCATTTATAGGGATTATATAAGAATCAAACTCAATATTATTAAAATCTGAATATTCATAGGACCAATATCATTGATGTCCAATTGTTTTGATTGATAGAATAGGGTTGTTGATTTCATCTAAAATATAAATTAACTTTAATGAGGGTACTGCGATAAAAATCAAAATAATAGCAGGAAGAATAGTTCAAATTAATTCAATTAATTGGCCTTCTAATAGAAGTCGATGTTGAAATTTATTGTAAAAAATATTTATTAAAATTTGTCCGACTAAAGTTGTAATAATAACAAGGATTATAAGTGTGTGGTCATGAAAGAATGAGAGCTGCTCTATTAATGGGGATGCTCTGTCTTGAAGAGAGAGTTTATTTCATGAATGAATTTCTAAAAAAAGTGTTACTTTATATTTGGGGCTTAAATCCAATGCACTATTCTGCCATATTAGAATTTTTGCAAAATTAGTGGTAGTTCAGAGTAAGTATGTTCAGCAGGCGGTAAGTATTGGATTCACTCAATTGATGACACCATTCTTAAAGTAGAAATTCTTTTTCGTTTAAAGAAAAAGCTTTCTCAGACGATATAGATTAGTAGATTTACAGCTACTAATGAAATTATTGACCCAATTGACGAAATTAAATTTCATTTAAGAAATGTGTCTGGATAATCAGAGTATCGTCGTGGTATTCCTGCTAATCCTAAGAAGTGTTGAGGGAAAAAGGTTAAGTTTACTCCAATAAATATAATAATAAATTGAATTTTTGTTAAATTATTATTTAGTGTTAAACCTGTAAATAATGGAAATCATTGGATTAGTCCAGCTATAATAGCGAATACGGCTCCTATTGATAAAACATAATGAAAATGAGCTACCACGTAGTAAGTGTCATGCAGAATAATATCAATAGATGAATTTGCTAAGATTACACCTGTTAATCCTCCAATAGTAAATAGAAATACAAATCCTAAACATCAAAGAATTGATGGTCTAAATTGAATTTTTGTACCGTGTAGAGTGGCTAGTCATCTAAATACTTTAATACCAGTGGGTACAGCAATAATTATAGTTGCTGAAGTAAAGTAAGCTCGTGTATCAACATCTATGCCAACAGTAAATATATGATGTGCTCATACTACAAATCCTAATAACCCAATTGCTATTATTGCATAAATTATTCCTAATGTTCCAAATGATTCTTTCTTCCCTCTTTCTTGGGTAATAATATGGGAAATTATCCCAAATCCAGGGAGAATTAAAATGTAAACTTCAGGATGACCAAAAAATCAAAATAAATGTTGGTATAAGATTGGATCACCTCCTCCGGAGGGATCAAAAAATGATGTATTTAGATTTCGATCAGTGAGTAGTATAGTAATAGCTCCTGCTAATACAGGTAAGGATAGTAATAGTAAAATTGCTGTAATAACAACTGCTCAAACAAATAAGGGAGTTCGATCAAGTAGTATTCCTATTGGCCGTATATTAATCACAGTTGAGATGAAATTGACAGCGCCAAGAATAGATGAAATTCCAGCTAAGTGTAAACTAAAAATTGCTAGGTCTACTCTGGCTCCTCTGTGGGCAATATTAGATGACAGTGGGGGATAAACTGTTCATCCTGTTCCAACTCCGTTTTCAACAATTCTTCTTATGATTAAAAGTCTTAAAGAGGGGGGTAAAAGCCAAAATCTTATATTGTTTATTCGTGGGAAAGCTATATCTGGGGCTCCTAATATTAAAGGTACAAGCCAATTCCCGAATCCTCCAATTATGATTGGTATAACTATGAAAAAAATTATAATAAAAGCATGTGCTGTTACAATGGTATTATAAATTTGGTCATTTCCGATTAAAGATCCTGGTCTTCCTAATTCAATTCGAATTAAAAGTCTTAAAGAGGTACCAACTATTCCTGATCATGCGCCAAAAATAAAGTATAAAGTACCAATATCCTTATGATTTGTTGAGAATAGTCACTTGTTCGGTAAAATGGCTGAGATAAGGTAATAAATTGTAAATTTATGTAGGAAGGTAAACTTCTTTTACCAGTCTTATAGTCAATTATGATGTTAAATTGCAAATTTAATGGTTTCTTTAGGGTTAAGGCTTAGAAAAATTTTATCCTATTTTCAACTTTGAAGGTTGATAGTTTAATTAACTTAAATCCTTAAATTGAATTTAAGATTAATGGGCAGATTAATAATATGTTAAGAGTCAAGAAATTTATAAAAATAAATTTAAATTTAATTTGAAACTTTGGAAAATAAAGCATTTCTTGGGATGACAGAAGCAACGAGGAAAATATTATTCGTGAGTAAACGAATAAGGAAATTATGGTTATTAAAATTAATATTAGGCTTAATAAAATATTTTCGTTTCAAACCAAAAAATTAATTGTCATTCATTTTGGGAAAAACCCAATAAAAGGGGGAAGCCCACCTAGTGATAAAAAATTTAGTCTTCAAATAATGTTAGTTAATTTATTTGATTTTAAAATAATTATTTGGTGTAAAAATAAGGTTTTTGAAATTTTAAGTATAATAATGATGGTAATAGAAACTAATCTGTAGATACAAAAATAGATTATTCAGATCATTTTTTGCCTAGATATTGAGGATAGTATTCAGGCGATATGATTGATTGATGAATAAGAAATAATCTTTCGAAGTCTAATTTGATTTAATCCTATAATTCTTCCTACAAAAGCAGATCTTACAATAATTAAAGTTGTAAATAATGACAATTTAAAATTTTGTATTAAAATAATTATTGGGGCAATTTTTTGCCAGGTTAATATTAATAGGCAATTTATTCAGGATAATCCTTCTAAAACTTCGGGGAATCAAGCATGGAAGGGACTAGCACCTATTTTAATAAAAATTCTGATATAAAAAATTGTTGTAAGAATTTCTATTGAAAATCTACCAATTTGTTCAATTAAATTAATGTTCAAAATTATTGTAAAAAGAAAAAGAGTTGAGGCTATTGATTGTGTAATAAAATATTTAAATGCGGCTTCTGTAGAAAATTTATTATTGTTATTTTTTATCAAGGGGATGATTGATAATAAATTAATTTCTAGGCCGATTCATATTGTTATTCATGAGTAAGATGAGATAGTAATTAATGTTCCAGTTATTATTCTTAAGAAAAATATTAGCTTATAAAATTTAAAGATTAAAAAGAAAAGGGGTGGGACCTTTATTAATGGGGTATGAACCCAGTAGCTTTATTAGCTTATCTTTTTATACTTAAGTATTATTGTATAAGAATTTTTGGAATTCTAGGTATTAGTTTAAATCTATTAGGTATAAATTTATATTTTGTAAAGGCACTAATTGTGCATTATTAATTCTATCAAAATTATCCTTTTGTCAGGCACTTTACA